CTAGATGATCCTTCTAGAAGAAGGTGATTCTAACAATCTTTCTAGTTACTTCGTTCTCTATTTCTATTTGAGAGGATCCTAAGGAAAAGGATTTTGTTTCCACCGAGCTAAAACAATATGGCGATGTCTCTAGTAAACCAAAGACATCGTTGAATAGCTATTTTGCTTCAATTTCTTTCTTTAGACATCCAAAAAAAAAATGGAAGATTTAGTTACGATTGGAAATTGACTTTTTATCTTCAGCCATGGATCCTTTACTCATACTTATTCAATTGGAAGTCTTGATCCAATTCAAAAATTATGTTTCGCAATTTCATAATCCAACTTTTCAATTTATAACTGACTCATGGATACAAATTACGAGAATGTGTATTTTTTTCTCGACTTTATCATTGAGAGGTAAAGGATTAAATCCTTTTAAGAAATAAATTTTTTGATCGGAATATGAATAAAACCGAAAGACCCTTTAACTATTAAAGGGCTAATAGAACGAATCACACTTTTACCACTAAACTATACCCGCTACAATATGATTATTGTATACAAATGGAGCTTTTGTCGAACAAGATAATTGAGCATGATCAAGATAGGATCATCAAAGAATCATCAAACTTGGAGTGTTGAACTTTTTCGTGGGTAGATAAAAATTTAATGAGATTTGGAAAAGAGGCTTCATTTAATTGAAATTAAATAACTAAAGTTTTCTTTTTTGCTGAAAGAAGATAGATACGGATCGAAAAAAACACTACAATCATAACAGAAAAATGCATTGTCCAGAATCTATAGTTTCTTTTTTAGTTCGGAAAATGAAATACAATATAACAAGAAAAAAAATGGAAACAGTTTTTATTCTTTTTGTTGTTGCTTGAATATAAAATATTCAATTGAATATAATAAAAAAAATATTTGTGTTTTCAAATCAGATTCATTATTTATCTATAATTCGTTAGAACAAAAAAAAAAGGCCCGGCTAGGTACTGACCAGGCCAGGCCATCAGAATAACAAGGGCCTTTCGAACAAAATCAACACAAGAAGGTCTTCCTTATTTTTCTTTAGTTCGATTAGTGGCGGGCTCGAGCCCCTCTTTTAGTTTAGAATAGAGAAAAAAGAGAGAGAAAGACTTCTTACATTATGTGTAATGTAATGTAGTAATTACCTTTTGCAATTGGGAGAGATGGCTGAGTGGACTAAAGCGTCGGATTGCTAATCCGTTGTACGAGTTATTTGTACCGAGGGTTCGAATCCCTCTCTTTCCGTTTCCGTTAATGACTTGCTTTATTTTATTTTTCAATTTTGAAAATCTTAGTTAAGCGTGTGGAATAGATAAAATCCTAAGAAAATTGGAAAATTTCCCAAGGAAAACCTTTTGGATTTTATTCTTCACGTCCAGGATTACGCCCCGGATCATTAGATAGGAATCCAAAGATAAAGAGAGAAACAAAAAATATTACTACGGTATAAACGAAGAGTTTCAGAGTAAGCATTACACAATCTCCAAGATGATTTTTTGGAAAAAAAAAAAGAGAATAGATCTTCCATTTTTCTACCACATATCCTATTTTGACACCACGAAATCAGGTTTTTTTTTCATGAATTGTCACAAATTCATTTGTTTTTCATTATCAAAAACTTCTTTCATATCCAAATTCGATATTGTGGGAGACCCTAATGGGGTTAGGTCTTTCACTGGAAAGGGGGTCAAAAATGAGGAAATGGGGGTAAGCCGGATTTATGGCGACTATCCAAGAATTTCAGTGTGCTAATCTAGGATTCATACTCTAAAACTTATTTGATTTTCTCAATTGTTAGAATTTTTCTCGAAGAAATCATGCATTTTCTAAGATATTATTATTAAGGATCTCATCGAAAACTTACAGCAGCTTGCCAAACAAAAGCTAAGAGAAAAAAAAGCACAGGTATGACTGGCATAACATCTACGATTGGATTCAAAAAAGCATACGCTTCAGGCAATTTGCCGAAGAAAAAACTACTCGAATAAAGGGCAGAATTAATACAGATCAAACTAACGATATTAAGCATAACAGACATTTTGTTCTTGGAGATAATTGCATTTTGATTGAGTTTTTGATATAAGGAACAAGGAAGAAAGTAAGTAAGGTAGACAAAAAATCCTTCTTTTTCTTTGAACCCACCCAATCAAAAATCCTCCAATTCTCAAAGGAGAATAGAAGAAATCATACTTTCATACAATATCTTAATTGAATTCTATGTAATGATCAATAAATTAAGTTGAATTCTATATCTATATGTATCAAAATCCTAGTATCAATCTATTCTATAGATATATAGATATTTGGACTGGAGTTGACAAACAACCAATACCAATATTATTGTTTCTTAGTGTAGATTAGAAATTGAAATGGGGCGTGGCCAAGTGGTAAGGCAACGGGTTTTGGTCCCGCCATTCGGAGGTTCGAATCCTTCCGTCCCAGTACATATCCAATTTTTTATGCTCCATTATGACTATAGAAAGAAGTAGGTCAGTGGATAGGAGTAAATCCGTATTCATTTTAATATCTGTGTCTGTTCGAATCTCATTAACAAATGATCAAGTTACATATCATATAGAAATATGTTATGGAGCCGATATATTTTCTTTGAATCTCATTTTATTTAGGTATTTCGTGTTTGGTTCTAAGTAAAAATTGGAAATCTACAGAACAATTGAGGCAGGGGTGATTTCCCCTATCACCCTTTTATTCACTTTATGATAAGAGTCGATTATTGTGAAATATTACTTAATCCCATGTTAAACAAAATCTATAAATATATATCATCTAAAATATATAAAATGAGGAAATATTTCGCTTATATGGTATGTATCGTTCTATTTCAATGAAAATAATTTTTCGGTTTTTGTGAAAAAGATTTTTGATACCTTAAATTATTTAAATTCTATATTATAGAATATCTATAACAGTGACAACTCTTCAGTCTATCTGATAGATACGAAAAACCCTCCTTATTTTTTTTTATTTTCGTAATTTGATTTTCGTAATCAGACGAAAAGAATAAAGATTCAAATCTTAACTTAGATTATTTTTTTATCCATCTCATGAAAAAGAATTGTATTTCGTTTTTCTTTTCTTTTATCTATTTAAAAATGATGAGTCAATTCAAAAAGAAAGACTTATCTTCCTATGAAGATCAAACGTCATGCTTATTGTCCAATTTTCTTCAAATTAAATAATCAAATTAAATAATGATGTCTAAATAGGAAACTTTTTCAATTTCAATTAGAACTATTTTTATTAAATATTTTTAATGATTGCTTGTAAGTGGAATCTTTATTTGGTACTCAAAAAGTAGGAAATCGTTTAATCTATCCTGTTGAGTCACTTGAAGATGCAGATTAAAAAAGTTATTCGTTTATATATATTTTGATTTCTTGCTATTATCTATATATTATTTATGTATGTGAAAGATGCTGTCTTGCTAAGACTTTTTCAGAAAAATCGTTTCATATCATATTATCATATATAGAAGAAAAAGCCTAGATTACGATGTCTATGTACAACTGAACCAATGACTATTCATGATTCCATAATTGAATCAATTCCATACCGGTTCCAAATTAGAGGAATATTATGTTAAAACTTCGTTTGAAACGATGTGGTAGAAAGCAACGTGCGACTTGAAGGACACGATCCGTTGTGGATTTTTCCATCCACCATTTTGATTTATCTAAGGATGAGAGTGCTCTTGGCTCGACATTGTTTGTTCTGTTACACTCGATTTTTTGTTGGGTTGTAAATAGTCCACGATGAAGCTCGAGTAGAAAGGATTAATTCATTTCTCGGGGGCAAGGATCTAGGGTTAATGCCAATTAATCGGAACAACTTCGTAAACGTATCTTCCATATATAGAAATCGAAAGGATCCAATTCGAGCAAGTTTCCAATTCAAAAGCAAGACTTGTTAGAATTTAGCAAACTTTTTCGATTCAAAGTGTATCACACGTGAATCAACTGTCCGTAGGATTCTTTGATAGAAAGAAATCAAAAAAAAAGGGGTATGTTGCTGCCACTTTGAAAGGATTAAGAAGCACCGAAGTAATGTCTAAACCCAATGATTTAAAATAAGGATAAAGGATCTAAGAACAAGGAAAGACCCTTTTAATTGTCTCGATAGTCTCACTAATTGGATCAGACTAAAGAATCCAAATAGAATTTGAAACGAGACAAAAGACAAACAAAACAAAAGGGGTTAAAGACCACTCAATAAATGAAAGTGACTAAAGATTTTTCCTTTGAGCTATTTGAGAGTTATCCAACTTGAGTTATGAGTACGAATGGTTTCTTTTTCATTTTCAGGAAGGAAAAAAGACTGAAATCAGAGTCTAATTGATTTTCTAGGCCCATTTGTCATTTAATTTATTAGAATTGCATACATAGACAAAACTTCGAAGCAAATCATTTTTCTCGAGCCGTACGAGGAGAAAACTTCCTATACGGTTCTAGGGGGGGTGTTGGTCATCTACATCTATCCCAATGAGCCGTCTATCGAATCGTTGCAATTGATGTCCGATCCCGAAGAGAAGGAAAAGATCTTAGAAAAGTGGGGTTTTATGATCCAATGAAGAATCAAACTTATTTAAACGTTCCTCTTATTCTATATTTCCTTGAAAAAGGTGCTCAACCCACAGGAACTGTTCAGAATCTTTTAAAGAAAGCGGAAGTTTTTAAGTAACTTCCGTCTAATCAAACGAAATTCAATTAAAGAAAGACTAAGGGGGGGGGTAGCAACTTGTATATAACTTTGTATAATTTTGCTCGACTTGTTTTTTGATTTCCCCCCCCCCTACTGCTGTAATTGTAATTGTTTCCGTTGAATCCGATATCTAGAACGACAAAACCTTAGTTTATTGATTTTCTAAATAGCAAATTCGGACATTTCCTTCAATTGTGTGGTTTTCATTGGAACTCAACTAACCAACAAGGAATCCACTTTGCTTATTCCACTTAGATTCATGAAATACA